CCATTTTCCGGAGTTACAACTATCCATTACAAGGAATTCCGTTCTTACAGGTAGTTGCTCAATACCCAAGTGGGCTTACAAATTTGATCATGATCAAGTGCTTTTTGGATCGTCTCATGCCTTTTGTGATTGGTCTTTATCCCCACAATATCTCGAGCTTTCTTAATACAAAGGATTTACTTGTTACTAATACAGTCAGTCTAGCCTCTGTTCTTCCTTAGATCCCTTGTTTCACCCCGATAGTATCATAGATCAGGATCGATGCAGAGGAAATGAATGCATTTCTTACTATACTATAAACTATAAGTAAGTAGAATAGATAGAACATAATCCATATCATACCACATTACTTATTCTACTGGATCTTACGGAGCCTGTTCATGCACAACATAATTCGGGTCTGATCATAGAAAAGATTCTCCTCAAGCGAACCGGCCTCTCCTCTGTAGGTGGACTTACGCGGTGGTTGGAACAGAGCACATTTGGTTGTGAATTCCAATGTGGCAGAAAAAATCATATATCTGCACGGCCAAATCAATAGTTCAAGTCACACACTCCCATAATCCCATCTTCTCTTCAGAGAATCTACTTCAACTATTAGTATTAAATAAATAATACAAGACTTCGGAACTAGTTGAAGGGAAATATCCAAATAATATGTCTTATTCTTTTCAATAATCCATATTTGTGGCAATGAAATACTATTACTCCTCCCCAAAATGATATATGATCGATTACAAATATCTAGGATCTGTCTTCTCTATAAAGGGCCTGAAATACCTTGCTTACGTATCATTGGAAAGTGCATTAACATAAATATGGCAGTAAGAAGAGGTAATACAAAAGTGTGTAAACTATAAAAACGGGTCAAAGTGGATTGACCCACACTAGCACTTCCACGTAATAACTCTACCAAAGGTGATCCTATTACAGGAATAGCTTCAGGTACACCTGTCACGATTTTTACTGCCCAATAACCAATTTGGTCCCGAGGTAAGGAATAACCAGTTACACCAAAAGATGCAGTCAATACAGCCAGAATCACACCCGTAACCCAAGTCAATTCGCGGGGTTTTTTAAATCCACCTGTAAGATACACACGAAATACATGTAGAATCATCATTAGGACCATCATACTTGCTGACCATCGATGAACTGATCGGATTAACCAACCAAAGTTAGCTTCAGTCATTATGTATTGAACAGAGGCAAAAGCCTCTGTAACGGTTGGACGATAGTAAAAAGTCATAGCAAAACCGGTAGCTACTTGTACTAAAAAACAAGTAAGTGTGATCCCCCCTAGACAATAAAATATGTTGACATGAGGAGGAACATATTTACTAGTTATATCATCTGCAATCGCCTGAATCTCGAGACGCTCCTCGAACCAATCATATACTTTATTGAGATAGGTAAACCAAGGGGACTCCCCCTCCGAGAACCGTATATGAGAGTTTCATCTCGTACGGCTCAAGCAGAAACACCCAAATAGTGGTTGCAACGGAGATGTAATAGAAAGTTTGAAACTTCTTTAGCTTAGCCGCTTAATTCAATCGTTCCTGAAAACACGAAGCGAAGGAATCAAAATCCGGAATCTGTTCTTTGTGATGATAATGCCAAAATATCAAGTTGGCTCATCTGTCTTTATGTTGATCGTTACAGGCCTCTTGAATCTTCTCTTCCCCTATTTATTTTATTTGATTTGTTGTTTTTGTTTGTGCGTAATGCAGATTTACTATATGTTTTGTTTACTATTGATAGGAATTCTCTTGTTGAGACCCTATGAATCGATTGAAAGAAACCTTAGATTCATACTAGAACCACGATGATTCAATGAAGCCCCCAAACTAAGCCAAAAAGGTTCTCTGAGTAAGAACCATTCGATCATCACTTATTCAATGAATGGATGGAATGACTAAAAATCCATAGAAACATTTGTCCTTCGGTCAAAATAAGCATAATTCTGAAGGAAGAAAAATCGTTCAATAAATACTTCTTTGTTTGAAAATTTTTTGGAGTCCGGTCAAGAGGTCTGAATAGTAGGTATGAATCATAGTTCAAATATTTCTTGATCTATTCCATATATTCCGTGCTCCAGATACTAGGATGGATGAATACCCGACGAGGCAGAACCATCTCGATAGAGATGACAGACCTATTCTCTGTACTATCAATAGGATCAATTATAACAAGTCACACACTCATATTCCGGAAATACCGAAACAACGGAATTTCACGGTCGAACTACCAAAATGGCCTAGAAATCCGAGTCCTAAGTGATTCATTTTTGATTGAAAAGCTAGGACTTCATTTTCTTATGGACCTAACTCATTGAAATTCCATCCAGTAAAACGGAAGAATTATAAATCTCCAAAATAATAGATAGGAATATTGCAAATAGAGCCATTGCGACACCCATGAAGGGGGTAGTTCCCCATCCAGGAGCCACTTTACCATATTCCGAATTCAATGGTTTCAATAAATCCCCTGTAATAGTTCGTCTTGGCCCAGATCTAGAACTACCCTCAACGGTTTGTGTAGCCATAAATCTTATTACATTGGTTGAGATCTGTTGACTTTGTATACTATTTCGTTGTAAATAAACGATCTTATCGTAGCGTAGATCCATCGTGGTCTTGAAATTATCTAATAATGGAAACAGCAACCCTAGTCGCCATCTCCATATCTGGTTCACTTGTAAGCTTTACTGGGTACGCCTTATATACCGCTTTTGGGCAACCCTCTCAACAACTAAGAGATCCATTCGAGGAACACGGGGACTAGTTGAAATAATGAGCCTCCCGTATTGGGAGGCTCATTATTTCAATTGAGATAATGAAAAATCATTTCATCTTTTTAGTCGGAACCTTAGGTGGTTCTCGAAAAAAGATAGCGAAAAAAATTATCCCTAAAGTCGAGACTAACAGGAATGTATAAACCAATGCTTCCATGGATTCGATCGTGGTTTACAATTATAGCTTCCACATCTGTTCATTTGGGATCATTTTCCAGATAAAAAAAGGACAAGAGTCAAAGAAAAGACGATGATGAAAATCAAGATTTCTACAGTCCCTTATGTCAAATCATAAAAATCAAATAGAGGCGAAAGATACCAGAGCAATGTTGTATCAGACTACTTGTCTCCTTGTAGTTGGATCTCCAACTTTTTGGAATGCCCCAAATTCCACTTGAGCATCCAAATCTGGGTCAATACCAGCAAAAACATCTCTGAACAAGGTTCTAGCACCATGCCAAATGTGTCCGAAAAAGAAGAGCAAAGCAAACGTGGCATGTCCAAAAGTGAACCAACCCCTTGGACTGCTACGAAAAACACCATCGGATTTCAAAGTAGCACGATCTAATTCAAAAATTTCACCCAATTGGGCACGTCTAGCATATTTTTTCACAGTAGCAGGATCACTATAAGTGACTCCGTTGAGTTCGCCGCCATAGAACTCAACAGTTACACCTACCTGTTCGACACTATACTTCGATTCTGCCCTTCTAAAAGGAACATCGGCTCTCACAATTCCATCTCCGTCTACCAAAACTACTGGAAATGTTTCAAAAAAAGTAGGCATACGACGTACAAAAAGCTCATGTCCTTCTTTATCTCTAAAGACGGGATGTCCTAACCATCCAACTGCTATTCCATCCCCGCTGTCCATTGAGCCTGCTCTGAATAATCCCCCTTTCGCCGGATTATTACCGATGTAATCATAAAAAGCTAATTTTTCGGGAATTTTAGACCAAGCTTCCGACAAACTAAGATTTTCGGCTAGCCCGGAGCTAACCCTTCGATATATTTCTTGCTGGAAGTATCCCTGATCCCACTGATAACGAGTGGGACCAAATAATTCGATTGGGGTAGTTGCTGAACCATACCACATAGTTCCAGCAACAACGAAAGCTGCAAAAAAGACAGCAGCGATGCTACTGGAAAGGACAGTTTCAATATTGCCCATACGTAATCCTTTGTATAGACGTTGGGGCGGGCGGACACTAAGATGGAATAGACCCGCTAATATGCCCAATGTCCCCGCTGCAATATGATGAGAAGCTATTCCTCCCGGAACAAAAGGATCAAAACCTTCCGCGCCCCACGCTGGATTTACAGATTGTACTTTTCCGGTTAGGCCATAAGGATCGGCCACCCATATTCCAGGACCATACAAGCCTGTTACATGAAATGCGCCAAACCCAAAGCAAGCCACCCCTGAGAGAAATAAATGGATTCCAAAGATCTTGGGCAAATCCAAAGAGGGTTTTCCCGTACGTTCATCACAAAATATTTCTAGATCCCAATACACCCAATGCCAGATAGCTGCTAAGAAGCATAAGCCAGAAAACACAATATGTGCCCCGGCCACACCTTCGTAACTCCAAATACCCGGATTCGTTATAGTCCCTCCTGTGATACTCCAACCACCCCATGAATTGGTTATTCCTAAACGAGTCATGAAGGGTATAACGAACATACCTTGTCTCCACATTGGATCAAGAACGGGGTCAGAGGGATCAAAAACTGCTAATTCGTATAGAGCCATCGAACCGGCCCAACCAGAAACTAGAGCTGTATGCATTATATGGACGGAAAGCAACCGACCGGGATCATTCAATACGACGGTATGAACACGATACCAAGGCAAACCCATGGAAATACCCCTTTATCAAAGATAAAATAGACACTATGTAACTTTATCACATTGGAAAAGACTATGCTATGGACCTCACCCTTTCAGTGGATTATCCTAAAGCAAGGCAAGGGTGAATATTTATTCTGTTCCGTTGGTAATAATTGAACAATTCTTGTTCGTAGGAACAAAGAGAAGCAGATCTATTCTATACCCAATAAGTATCAATATGCAATGGGGGTTGGTCCCCTTTTTTGGGAGCGAATGCATAGACATCATTCGAACGATCCATTCGTAAGAATTTTCCTTTATTCATTCCGTCTTCCTCCATGAACCTTCCAATCTATGGCTAAAATACGATAAAGGAAATATTATAAAGACAATAAACCTGTTGTTACGTTTCCACATCAAAGTTAAGTATAGTACTTAACCTCTTTTTCTTTAATTTCATGCCCATTGGTGTTCCAAAAGTACCTTTTCGGAGTCCTGGAGAGGAAGATGCAGTTTGGGTTGACGTATAGTGCGACTTGTCAGACATATTGGGTCATATGGGATTTCCCCGTTCTCTCTTCCGATCGAGATATCCTCTGTTTCGCCCAAGAAAGATTAGATTGATTGAACCATCAATAATTCGGAGCGTGAAGTGCAATTAGATCAATTTATTTGGTTGCGGGATCAATATTCTCAATTAGAAGATTTTATGGTTGGCTTGGACCAATAAAATGAAGTATACAGGCCCCGTTCAGAAAATACCAACTTGGTAACCTATGTATGATTACCACTCGTATCATAAATAATTCCTTTCTACCATATGAGTGATCTCATACGTCCAATCAATAGAGGAATATGATGAATACATTGAATATTTGGCGGAAGGCACGAAACGAATTGAAAAAAAAAAAAGAAGTCGTAGCAATAAAGAAGTGGTACTGAGATTATTTGTCCTATATGTGCAAATGGAATTCGGTCAGATCTTTACCCGGAGTAGAGCATAAACCTAAAAGAGTGGAAGAGGCCCATTCAGGAACAAGAAAATTACATCGTGATTTGGATCTCGATGAAACAATACATCAATGAGAGGTTAATTCGATAAGTTCAGTGAATTCTTTTTTTATAGGAAAGCAAGCAAAACTCATTTTTTTCTTGAAAAATGGAAGAAAAAGCCCCTTTGTTAGGAAAAACCTGTTACGAAAAGAGAAAGGGCTGGAATCGACACATTGATTCTTTTTTTTTTCGAAATTTCAATTTATTGAACCGTATGCATCCAAAGGTGCGTGTACGGTTCCTAAAGGATACAATTTTGTCCTAATCAACCGACTTTATCGAGAAAGATTACTTTTTTTAGGCCAAGAAGTTGATAGCGAGATCTCGAATCAAATTGTTGGTCTCATGGTATATCTCAGCATAGAGGATGATGCCAGGGATCTTTATTTGTTTATAAACTCCCCTGGCGGATGGGTAATACCAGGAATAGCTATTTATGATACTATGCAATTTGTGCCACCAGATGTGCATACAATATGCATGGGATTAGCCGCTTCAATGGGATCTTTCATCCTGGTCGGAGGAGAAATTACCAAACGTCTAGCATTCCCTCACGCTTGGCGCTAATGAGTTTTTTTATTTGAGAGAAAAAAGAAGACTATGCCTTCGCCATATGGAATATGAATAATACGTAATAATAGCATGGCACTTCGAGTTCGATATTAGCAAACCATTATTGTTTTTCATAACATGAAATTATGTATCGAGATAGTAGTATGAAACAAAGGTTATTTCCGATTTGATCTTATGTATCGGGGTCCATTTCAGTGTCACAAACCTTTTTGCTTCCACACCAGAAGTATCTTTCCAATATTTATGTTATGAAAGAGTATGAAAAAAAAAAGATCATTTTTTCCTTATTTGATCGGATCAGAAAGAAACTTTGGGATTGCTGAATCACAGACGAGATAAATATATAAAGCAACGGGACCATCATAGTATTTTTTGACTCCTTCGAAAGGAAGGATGGTAAATGGATCATTCAACGATCTGGGTCTGATGAATTCTATTTGTCTTTTTCTTCGATGGAGAAGGGAAAAAGAAATTCCATTGCAGAGCCGTATGCAATGCACAAAGGATGCCTGTACGGTTGTTCAATTCTATCTTTTTCTTCTTGTTTTTCTTTATCCCTTCGCCTGATCATGCGAGATAGAGGAATCGTTTATTATGTTATATCATCAGGGTTATGATCCACCAACCTGCTAGTTCTTTTTATGAGGCACCCACAGGAGAATTTATCCTGGAAGCAGAAGAACTACTGAAACTCCGTGAAACCCTCACAAGGGTTTATGTACAAAGAACGGGCAATCCTTTATGGGTTATATCGGAAGACATGGAAAGGGATGTTTTTATGTCCGCAACAGAAGCCCAAGCTCATGGCATTGTTGATCTTGTAGCGATCGAAAGTACCGGGGATTTCGCATAAATCCGTGATTCCATTTCGAATCATAATTCGAATGAACCGTGATTTGATCTTTTTCTTTTACCCGGATAAAATATGAAATGGAAGTAATTCAGAATCATTCGGTTAGGATCGATCTAAACCAGCCCATTCTGTATACGATTCAGCATGCCAACTATTAAACAACTTATTAGAAACACAAGACAGCCAATCAGAAATGTCACGAAATCTCCTGCTCTTCGGGGATGTCCTCAGCGTCGAGGAACATGTACTAGGGTGTATGTGCGACTCGTTCAGATCATGAACTAGAACAAATGAGACAATTTTTCCAGTATCAATGACCAATGAATAGGATAGAATGAAAAAACTCCATTCACTATCTAAAAATAAAGATCTATCATAGACCTCTATTGTGTATGGAATTTATGGTTTCCATTGGTGCAAATCCAATCACCTCGATTTGAGATGAAAAGCAATTCCCCATTGGTAGCAAATGGTTATCCATTAAGCGGTGGAAATGGTATTTAAGTTAAGAAGCAGAAAGATGATGCTCCTACTTTCTTTTGCAAGAACGGACTAACAGGGTCAGCTACCTAGCCAACCTTCATAATGAAATGCCGTCACTGTATGGATAGATCTCAGTGTGAAAAGACCTATTACTAGATAATTCATGGGTAGAGCCGAAGAGTGTGAACTGTACAAGTTACCAATAACATTCATTAAATGAGGGAAGAGGCTCCGGTGTATAGAGAGGACCTCACCGTTTAAGAAGTAACCATAGAAACGATGGAAGCCACTATTTATTTATCCATTTACATTTACTACCTATTTTTTTTATACCAAAAATATCGGTAAAATTTCTTCTTTTGAGGCGATGCCTGGAAGAAATAAAAAATCGTGGTTGGGAAGGTCATAGTAGCAAAAGCCATTGGAATTTGTATTTTATACATCGGAGGAATCTGTTTTGTTATTAATAAACCAGGCGAGGGGAAAAGAATGACTGAAAGAAAAGAAATCAATTAGTTATTCATCAAAGTTTCATTTGATTCAATGACCAGAGTTAGACGAGGATATATAGCTCGGAGACGTCGAACAAAAATTCGTTTATTTGCCTCAACCTTTCGAGGGGCTCATTCAAGACTTACTCGAACTACTACTCAACAGAAAATGAGAGCTTTGGTTTCCACCCATCGGGATAGAGGCAGACGAAAGAGATATTTTCGTCGTTTGTGGATCACTCGGATAAATGCAGTAACTCGTGAGAATGGGGTATCCTATAGTTATAGTCGATTAATACACGATCTGTACAAGAGGCAGTTGCTTCTTAATCGTAAAATACTTGCACAAATAGCTATATCCGACAGGAATTGTCTTTACATGATTTCCAATGAGATCGCCAAATAAAGGAGATTGGAAGGAATTCGCCGCAATGATTTAAATGGAGTTCCCCGGAGAATGACCCCCGGGAAGGTAGAGTAGAAATTCTTATGATAAGATAAGTAGTAGGAATGAACGAACACGTTTCAAAAAAAAAAGATTTCTTCTCCCATTCTTTTTTTTTTATTACGACGCGACAATCCAATTTCTCGGCTTTTTCGAACAAAACATCAATCCGATTTTGAGTTCCAATTAGAGTTGTTTTGATTCAAGTTGTTTTGATTCAATTGAGTAGTGGACCCATTTATTTCTGGTTCTAGGACCAGTGGTTCTAGGGATCAACTCGGTTTTCTCAAATTGTTTCTCATTATTAAGAAAAGGTAACGAAGATAAAATACGAGCTTGTTTTATAGCAATAGTAATTAATCGTTGTTGTTTCAAGGTCAATCTATTCACTCGTCTAGATAATATTTTTCCTTGTTCACTAATAAATTGACTAATTAAACTCATGTTTCTATAATCAATTCGATCCCCCGATCCAATTGGGGGCAAACGTCTACGAAAAGATCGCTTTTTTTTACGAAAGGGTAGCTTGGATTTATCCATGGTTTATTCCTTATCTCTAAAATCCTATTTCTTCGTTCATTTCGGATCCGACCGAAATAGGACTTGATTTGTTTATATATAATTTCTTCCTGTTCCTTGGAAAGGCGGTACACGCACTTTGTTCGATCTATTTCTTTATCTCCTCATGAATCGTATGCTTGTAACAATAAGGACAGAATTTTCTCAATTCTAATCGACTAGGTGTATTGTGTCGATTCTTTTGAGTAATATATCTGGAAGTGCCCCGCGATTCTTTATTGAAATCATTTCGGACACAATTGGTACATTGCAAAATAACTATTCCTCTGACATCTTTACCCTTGGCCATGAACCTCCTTTGGATTCACTCAATTCTTCTATTTTCGATCCGAACCGAAGAAAAGAAGAGTAAAGGAACGAAAAATAAATAGAATAGAAGAGAAGTTGCTAACTCGAAATCCAATTATGAAAGATTTCGTTGCAATCAATAGAGTAGTAATAAGTAATACAATTATTTCTAACTATTAATTATTCCCAATCCCAGTATTTCATTTACTATCTTGTATGATCTTTTGAACAGCCTGCCCTAGACCCACATTTCTATTTCTGTTCTACCTCTATGCATTCTATCCTGAACCCAAGTTTCACTAAGGTTCAATCCATTTTTATTCTTTCTCTTTCCTATCCTAAACAACTGAAAAAAAAAAAAGGAAAGGGAGGATTGGTCACAGAGAATTTATTGTATCTCTAATCTTCTTCGTTCATTCCTTACCATGTCAATAACTAGAATGAAAAAAAAGGGAATGTCAACGCATCTGGGAATAAACGATTGATTTCTATCAATAGACCTGCTAAAGACCCAAACCATAGAGCAGTTAACACAGGTGCCACGGAGAGATATGTTTTTATATCTCGCATTGAAAATCCTCCTTCTTTATTTTTATTGGAATAACATATATGATCAGATGCATATGTAGTTAAAGATCACTTGTATTTGTACGCGGAATCCCTAACTAAAATAGATATGTACAATGATCCAGTAGATGAGATCTACTTGTCCCTAAAACAGAAAAAGATGACCCTTCTTCCTGAGCATTACCAACAAATATTCATTTTTTTATACGTTAGGTTTCATATTTCATATGTATATAATTCTTTTATTATATAAAACCAAAAAAAAAGAAGAAATGCCAAAATATATTGTATATAGATGGAGGAAATAACGATGTGGAAAACAAAACAGGGATTCTCTACAATGACACTGTACAACAATGGAAAGGGATGTAGCGCAGCTTGGTAGCGCGTTTGTTTTGGGTACAAAATGTCACGGGTTCAAATCCTGTCATCCCTACCTATTACTTCTTCTATGGGCAGTAACGAGGGGTCAATTGAGATCGATGAAAATTGGACATCATTTTTCATACTTTTTATATAGTATATGTGATGGATGCAAGATGTATTGGGGATACAAGAAGAATTCTTTTCTTGACAGTCGTATCTCCTGTCATAAGAAAGCGCTCTTAGTTCAGTTCGGTAGAACGTGGGTCTCCAAAACCCGATGTCGTAGGTTCAAATCCTACAGAGCGTGATTCTGTTCTTGTAATGTCGAATCACAATAAAAGAACTTCACTAACTTAAACTGCAACCTGAATTTGACCTCCTCCTTAATCTGCAGGAGGTCAATAAAAAAAAAGAGATCTTACTCAATCAAAGGTCCAACTGATCGCCGCGTCTATATTGTAGATATGCAGTTACGAATAATCCGGCCAAAGTAATAGGAATTAGACCTAAGACGATTCCAAATAGAAAAACTTCAATCATTTCAATTTCTTTGAAAGAGGAGAAAAAGAGAGGTAATATTTATCCCTAAATATGAATCCAAATCGACCAGGAATCTCAACGACCAAGAATTGGCAATTGACGCGGGAAAGAACTATAGAATACCTGGAATTTCGCAGAAATATTCATTTTTATGAATGAATTGTTCATTTAATGAATTTCAAATAAGTCGTATCTTGCTCAGACCAATCAATAGAGCCGAGGTTATAGTTGAAGCAGCCAGTAGAAAACCAAAATAACTAGTTATAGTAGGCATGAAGGAACTAAATGAGATACGTTCTTTTTTTATACATATGTTTATAAAGCACTTACCTAAGTTTCCATTTTTGCGAGATACAATGGAATAATTACAAGAAAAAATACCAATTGACAGAATCAGTTCCAATTGAAAGTTCTTGATTCATCAGTCATTATAGACGAACAAAGATAGAGTGACAGAGGGATAAAAAAAACGGATTCACCGTCTGTAACTTCTATGGATCCCGCGATTTCGAATCAACAGATTCAGTGAGCAACTCGTGAGTCAAGTAATAAATTGGATTTGAAATTTCCATTTTGATCATTTCTTTTCTTTTTCAATTGTATCTAATCCCTTTTGTAACAAACAATCTGATAACACCTTTTGCTTGACTTTAATTCATTGGATTCCTAGTAGGTTGGTTAATTGCACATAATATCTCGAATGGGAAGAAAAAAAAGTATCCCATGATCTCTCGAAGAAATAAAACCTTTATTTCGAGTCTAACTCGATTTTCAAACTAGTAATTTATATTATCCTTTTAGGTTCTACGTTTTGTCTTTTCATATTATGGAGTCCAGTCCCATCCTTGTAGCCAGGTCAAGAGGGGCACCTTTGGTTCTAATGCAGCAATGGTTGCATCACGAATATTGATAGTTACAACTATTGGTTGGTCTGTTTCTTTCATCGAATACTATCTACTACCATAGACCAACCAATTACTTGAATTGAAAGGATTAGAACAAAAAAAAATACCCTTTCCACAACCATGAAAGGGGGTTTCTAGGGTTTTCATCTAATTGAATTGTGGGAATATGATAATCTCTTTCATGAATTATTAGAACCCGTTGACTCACACTTTACCAAGATCTTCAGTTTCTATTCCTAAGCCAGTAATAGGAAACCCTATACTACAGGAATTGGGGGGATTCAAAATGGAATGACACGCGGTTCTGTATAGACAAGGAACAAGAAAGGAATTATGTACCATTCTCCTTTCGATACTGATCGAAACAGCGTTGCTGTGTCAGAGGAAGGATAGGTATACTGATTCGGTATACTCTAAATACACCTTCGGTACAATATTGACGATCTCACAAAAAAAGATGAAATATCAGGTAAGTAGTACTTTTTTATTTACTGATCCCATCTTTCACGGAATCGATCCCCCTTTTTGACTGTACAAGAATATGTGGAGCTCAGCATGTCTGGAAGCACCGGAGAACGTTCTTTTGCTGATATTATTACCAGTATTCGATACTGGGTCATTCATAGTATTACTATACCTTCCCTATTCATTGCGGGTTGGTTATTCGTTAGCACAGGTTTAGCTTACGATGTGTTTGGAAGCCCTCGGCCAAACGAGTATTTCACAGAGAGC